AAATTCAATCTATGAATTGGACAAATTTTTTATTCATAGAAAATGAAATGAAAGATCTTGCTGATAAGACAATCATAATCAGGAATCAAATAGAAGAAATCGCAAAAGAAAAGAAAAAAATAGTTCCAGCCTATGATGATAAAAGACCAGAATTAAAGAAAGATATTTGGCGGATATTCAAAAGAATAAATACTCGATTAATATGCAAATCACATTATTTTATGAAATCTTTCATTGAAAAAATATACATGGATATCCTGCTATGTATGGTTAGCATTTCGAAGGTCAATGCACAACTTTCAACAAAAAAAATTATCAATGAATCCATTTACAACGATGAAAGAAATCAAGAAGGAATTGATGAAACAGATCAACATACAATGAACTTTATTTCGACTATAGAAAAAGAAAAGGACTTTTCTAATCCTAGTAATAATTTAAATACTTATTACGATTTATCTTCCTTGTCCCAAGCATATGTATTTTACAAAATATCACAAACCCAATTACTTAACAACCATCACTTTAGATCTGTACTTCAATATCGCGGTACCCATCCTTTTATTAAGGACAAGAATAAGTATTATTCTATAACCCGAGGAATATTGAACTCCAAATCAAGGTATAAGTATAAGAAAATAAAGAAGCCTGGAATGAATGAATGGAAAAACTGGTTAAAGGGTAATTATGCATACAATTTATCTCAGAGCAAATGGTCTCGATTAGTATTAGTAGCGAAAAAATGGCGAAAAAAAATCAATAAAAATTGTACGATTAACAATAAAGAATCAATGAAATTTTCTTCATATAAAAAAGAAAAAGACCGATCAATTCATTACAAAAAAGAAAATTTCTATACAGTGTATTTATGGCCGAATAAAAAAGAAAAATTTAAAAAGCAATATGTACATGATTTTTTATCACATAAATATATATATTATGATTATGGGGATAGTAAAGATTCCTGTATTTCTGAACCAAAATTACAACTAAAAAAGAACCTAAAAATTCCATATAATTTCAACACGCAGAAACCTGAATTGTTTTCTGGAATTGATAATTCTATAGAAAAAAATTATGTTTTTAATAAACATCAAAATATGAATAGGAAATATTTTAATTGTAGAATTCTACATTTTTACCCGAAAAACACTATTGATGTAAACAATATCGATATTATCGACTTTACAAATGTACATATCAGTGCCAAACTTGAAAAAAATGCTAAGACTCAAAAAATAAATATTAATATAAAAAAATTGAAAAAAAAAAATCTTTTTTTCCTTACAAAACATCAAGAAAAAGAAACAAATCTATACATATACAAAAAAAACAACTCCAATCAAAAAAACTTTTTTGATTGGATGGGAATGAATCGAAAAATCATTTTTTGTAAAAAAAAAAAATCAAATCTTAAACTTGGGTTCTTCCCTGAATTCGGATTTCCTTTTGATACATATAAGACATATAAGACTAAACCGTGGATCATCCCAACCAAATTACTTCTTTCTAATCAGAATTTAGATGGAAAAAAAAAAATTAGTCAAAATAAAAGTGTCAAGGATTCTATTTTAATAAAATTAAAAAAAAACACACAAGAAAAAAACGAGGAAAAGGTAAATCCTGTGTCAGATACAAGTAAACAAAACAAACAAAAGCCTCTTCAAAAGGATTATGCGAAATCTGAAAGTAAAAAGAAAAAACAATCTAAGAAAGGCAAGGAATCAGAACTAGATTTATTCCTAAATAAATATTTAATTGTTCAATTAAGATGTAGCAACTTCGTTAGTCATAAAATGACAAGAAATATCAAGGCATATTGTTTCTTACTTAGATTGATGGATCCAAGTTCTATAGCTCTATCCTTAATTCGAAGAAAAGAGATGGATCTAGATGCAATCCTTAATAAGGACAATCTAACTCTTACATACTTTTTAAAAAAAGGAATATTGATTATCGAATCAATTCGTCTAGCTTCTATAACGGGTGGAAAATTAATTATGTATCAAACCATAAGTATTTCATTGATCAATAGCGAAAAGAGTAAGCACCAAATAAATATAAAATACAACAAAAAAAAATATGTCAATAAAAATAATTTTAATAAATCTACTGAACAACATGGAAATATACTTGTGAATGGGAATCAAGATTATTATGATCTCATTGTTCCTGAAAATATTCTATCTCCTAGACGTCGTAGAAAATTGAGAATTTTGATTTGTTTCAACTCTCCTAATTGGGATGTTGTGAATAGAAATCCAATATTTTACAATGAAAACAATATAAGAAACTCCACACAATTTTTGAATGAAGACAAAGGTCTTAATCTTAATATGGATTCAAATATAAAATATAAGCTCTTTCTTTGGCCCAATTACCGATTAGAGGATTTAGCTTGTATGAATCGCTATTGGTTTGATACCAATAATGGTAGTAATTTCAGTATATCAAGGATACACATGTATCCACGATTTAGAATTATCTAATTATCTAATAGTATATTTGATATACTTTATGTTACATGTCAATATTCACATGCCATTTTCCGTAGATGAAAAGCAAAGGATAACATATATCCTTTGCTACTTTAGGTACATAAACATAACATAATATGTATTTACTTGTGTATCAATTCAATCTAGAAAGAAATTTACAGAATCTTTTTAGGTGCAAAAAAAGATTATCTTTGGTAAATGTGTAAATGTATTATCCTTTTCTATCCAAATCCAATTTTCAATTGGATTTGGATAGAATCAAATAAAAAAAAACTATTTGGAAATGAATAAATTTGTATTTTTGTGTGTACTAGATTAAATAAAAAATGGAAATAACATAATAATATTAAAAATAATATATATATTATTTTCTTTTTCCTAATCGGAAAAATCCGTGGAAAATAATAATAATAAAAAAAAAAAAAAAAGTTTTTTATGGTAAAAAATTCATTCATTTCACTTATTCCACAAGAAGAAAAAGAAGAAAACAGAGGTTCCGTTGAATTTCAAGTATTGAGTTTCACAAATAAGATACGAAGACTTACTTCACATTTGAAATTGCACAAAAAAGATTTTTTATCAAAAAGAGGTCTACAAAAAATTCTGGGAAAACATCGACGTATGCTGGCCTATTTGTCAAAGAAAAATGGAGTACGTTATAAGAAATTAATTGATGAATTGGATATTTGAGAACCAAAAAATTGTTAATTTCATTGTTTGGATTATTGAATTAGTAATTATTAGATTTTAAATTTTGACGAATCTACTTTTTTTTTTGAGGAATTCGTGAAATAATGAATTAAGGAAGAAAAGGTATGACTGTACCGGCTAAAAAAAAAGATTTTATGATCGTTAATATGGGTCCTCACCACCCATCAATGCATGGTGTTCTTCGACTAATTGTTACTCTCGATGGTGAAGATGTTATTGACTGTGAACCTATATTGGGTTATTTACACAGGGGTATGGAAAAAATAGCGGAAAACCGAACAATCATACAATATTTGCCTTATGTAACACGTTGGGATTATTTAGCTACTATGTTCACAGAGGCAATAACGGTAAATGCACCAGAACAACTGGAAAATGTTCAAGTACCTAAAAGGGCTAGCTATATCAGAGTAATTATGCTGGAACTGAGTCGTATAGCTTCTCATTTGTTATGGCTTGGACCTTTTATGGCGGATATCGGTGCACAGACTCCCTTTTTTTATATTTTTAGAGAGAGGGAATTGATATATGATTTATTCGAAGCTGCCACAGGTATGCGAATGATGCATAATTATTTCCGCATCGGAGGCGTAGCAGCCGATCTACCTTATGGCTGGATAGATAAATGTTTAGATTTTTGTGATTATTTTTTAACAGGGATTCTTGAATATCAAAAACTTATTACGCAAAATCCTATTTTTTTAGAGCGAGTCGAAAGAGTGGGCATTATTGGTGGGGGGGAAGCGATAAACTGGGGTTTATCGGGACCAATGTTACGAGCTTCTGGAATACAATGGGATCTTCGTAAAATTGATAATTATGAGTGTTACAATGAATTCGATTGGGAAGTCCAATGGCAAAAAGAAGGAGATTCATTAGCTCGTTATTTAGTACGAATGGGTGAAATGAGGGAATCCATAAAAATTATTCAACAGGCTCTAGAAGGAATTCCTGGCGGACCCTATGAAAATTTAGAAGTGCGGCGCTTTGATAAAGCAAAAAATTTCGAATGGAATGATTTTGAATATAGATTTATTAGTAAAAAACCTTCACCCAATTTTGAATTGTCGAAACAAGAACTTTACGTAAGAGTGGAAGCCCCAAAGGGGGAATTAGGAATTTATTTGATAGGAGACAATAGCATTTTCCCTTGGAGATGGAAAATTCGTCCACCCGGCTTCATAAATTTACAAATTCTTCCTCAACTAGTTAAAAGAATGAAATTGGCTGATATCATGACGATACTAGGTAGTATAGATATCATTATGGGAGAAGTTGATCGTTGAAATGATAATTGATACGACAGAAGTACAAACTATCAATTCTTTTTCTACATCGGAATCCTTAAAGGAGATCTATGGGCTCATATGGACTTTTGTACCCATTTTAATCCTTATATTGGGAATTACAATAGGGGTACTAGTAATTGTGTGGTTGGAAAGAGAAATATCTGCAGCGCTACAACAACGTATTGGGCCTCAATATGCTGGCCCCTTGGGAATTCTTCAAGCTTTGGCAGATGGAACTAAACTACTTTTAAAAGAAGATCTTATCCCGTCTAGAGGAGATGTTCGTTTGTTTAGTGTTGGACCGTCTATAGTAGTTATATCTATTCTAGTAAGTTATTTAGTAATCCCTTTTGGGTATCGTCTTGTTTTAGCCGATCTCAGTATAGGTGTTTTTTTATGGATCGCCATTTCAAGTATTGCTCCTATCGGGCTTCTTATGTCAGGGTATGGATCGAATAATAAATATTCTTTTTCAGGTGGTCTGCGAGCTGCTGCTCAATCCATTAGTTATGAAATACCATTAACTCTATGTGTATTATCAATATCTCTACGTGTGATTCGTTGAATATCAAATTTATACTTCTTTCCTTTACTTCTAGTAAAGAAGTGGAATGAATTAAATGGATATTTTTTTTTTATCCATGATTCAGGTCAATGAGTTAAACCAAATAGTTATATGAGTGAAACAAAACAACTTAGAAATTTGTAGTAAGAAGATCAAATCTCACTTCATATGTACAAGAAAAAAATTGAAGTAAACATAAACCGTGTAAAAAGGTTACCCCAAGATTGAGATTCGTCATCATATCTTGAAGCGGGTATAAAAGATCGACTGTATGGAGTTTTCATTACTGTCTTGTATTTATTAACATGCCGTAGATCAATCAAAAATCAGTGGACAATTAGGAACACAAAAGTACACAAAAGATTAGTAATGGAGATAATATAAGGTATAAAAAAAAATATTTCTGCATAAAATGAATCATAATGGAGGCTTTAAATTGGTAGAAATGATCAAGCAGTACTTTCTTATGATTCCGATCTAGAGTAATACTCCTATTCACTGATTAAAAAAATAACTATTCAGAACGAATTAATCTTTTATTTATTTATTTTTCAAAGTACCCGCCTCTGAGATAGAAGAGCAGGAATAAAAGAAATGAAATATAATATTCGAGAATGAAAAAAAAAAAAAATTTATTCATTCTTTTTCCTATCCATATACATCCAAATAGATGGAATTCTTATCATTATTTATAAACAAATTCCTCTAATTATTCATTTTTTTTTTATTTATATAACATAACGAATATTTTATTAAATAGTTTACCGAACAAAACAAGTAGAAATATACTTTGATTATAAGAGATGAGATAAATTCCGAAGCCCTTTTTTATTATTTTAGCAAACGGAATTTCATTGGTTTAATTTGGGACAGATCTTTTTTTTCTACCCTTACCCTAAAACAAAAGGAAGTGATATAAGACCAAACCAGTCCTTACATTTATTTGTGGCCATAGAGGAGCCGTATGAGGCTGAAGTCTCATGTACGGTTTTGAAATAGCGATGGGAACCATTTTTATCGACTATAATTATCTAATAGTTCAAGTACAGTTGATATAGTTGAAACACAGTCAAAATATGGTTTTGGGGGGTGGAATCTGTGGCGTCAGCCCATAGGATTTATAGTTTTCATAATTTCTTCTCTAGCTGAATGTGAGAGATTGCCCTTTGATTTACCAGAAGCGGAAGAAGAATTAGTAGCAGGTTATCAAACGGAATATTCAGGTATCAGATTTGGTTTATTTTATCTTGCTTCATACCTAAATCTATTAGTTTCCTCATTATTTGTAACGATTCTTTACTTAGGTGGGTGGAAGTTATCTATTCCATATATATCTGTTACTGAACTTTTCGGAAGAAAAAAAGTAGCTGGAGTCTTTGGAATGACAATTGGTATCCTTGTTACATTAGCTAAAGCTTATTTGTTTCTATTCATTTCTATCACAACAAGATGGACTTTACCTAGGATGAGAATGGACCAGCTATTAAATCTTGGATGGAAATTTCTTTTACCTATTTCTTTGGGGAATCTATTATTGACAACTTCTTCTCAACTTGTTTCACTATAAATTAAATAATAGAATATGATAAGAATATTCTAGATTCATAACCCCTCTTTAAAACAAGAGAAAGAAACATCAATTTATTCATGGATATCTACAATATGTTTCCGATGGTGACTGGGTTCATGAATTATGGTCAACAAACAATACGGGCTACAAGGTACATTGGTCAAAGTTTCATAATTACCTTATCTCATACAAATCGTTTACCTGTAACTATTCAATATCCTTATGAAAAATCAATTACGTCAGAACGTTTTCGCGGTCGAATTCACTTTGAATTTGATAAGTGTATTGCTTGCGAAGTATGTGTTCGTGTATGCCCAATAGATCTACCTGTTGTTGATTGGAGATTGGAAAGAGATATGAAAAAGAAACAATTACTTAATTATAGTATTGATTTCGGGGTCTGTATATTTTGTGGTAACTGTGTCGAGTATTGTCCAACAAACTGTTTATCAATGACTGAAGAATATGAACTTTCTACTTATGATCGTCACGAATTGAACTATAATCAAATTGCATTGGGTCGGTTACCAATATCAGTAATTGGAGATTATACAATTCAAATAGTTATGAATTCGACCAAAAAAAAAATCGATAAAGATAAATCCCTTGATTCAAGAACGATTACCGATTACTAAAATTTTTTTGATATAAAGGATCAAAGCTTTTTTTGTCAATAACTACAAATATAATACTTTTTATTTTTGTACATTTTATACATAATGGATTTACCAGGGCCAACACATGATATTCTTGTAGCATTTCTGGGGTCAGTTCTTCTATTAGGGGGTATGGGAGTTGTATTACTTACCAATCCTATTTATTCTGCTTTTTCGTTGGGATTGGTTTTTGTTTGTATATCTTTATTCTATATTTCATCGAACTCCTTTTTTGTGGCTGCTGCACAGCTTCTTATTTATGTGGGAGCCATAAATGTTTTAATTATATTTGCGGTAATGTTCATGAATGGTTCAGAATATTTTAATGATTCATATTTTTGTACCATTGGAGATGGAGTCACTTCACTGGTTTGTACAAGTATTTTTTTTTCACTGATTACTATTATATCAGATACATCATGGTATGGAATTATTTGGACTACAAGATCAAACCAGATTATAGAACAGGACCTAATAAGTACTGTTCAACAAATTGGGATTCATTTATCGACAGATTTTTATCTTCCCTTTGAACTAATTTCAATAATTCTTTTAGTTTCCTTGATAGGTGTAATTACTATGGCTCGCCAATAATAAATATAGTTAGAATTCAAAAATAAATTAAAGTTATCAAAATTCTAAATATGAAATTAATTAAATATATGATCAAATCAAAAGGTTTAATAATTTTAGTTAAATTTGTTTACTTTCTTTTGTTTTGTAATTATAATTTCTAGTTAATCGAATCCCTTGCATTGTTGATATTGAAATGAATCGAGATTGATAAGGAGTTTGTCAATGATGTTCGAGCATGTACTTTTTTTTAGTGTCTATTTATTTGCTATTGGTCTCTATGGATTGATCACAAGTCGAAACATGATTAGAGCACTTATGTGTCTTGAGCTTATACTAAATTCGGTTAATATTAATCTCGTAACATTTTCTGATATATTTGATAGTCGACAATTAAAAGGTAACATTTTCTCAATCTTTATTATAGCCGTTGCAGCTGCCGAAGCAGCTATTGGACTTGCTATTGTTTCGTCGATTCACCGAAACAGAAAATCAACACGTATCAACCAATCGAATTTGTTGAATAATTAATTCAAATTATCATGATCATATACTAAAATACTAAAAAATATAGGATGAATATAAATATATACAATATATCAATATATATATATTGATATATTGTATATAATTAGTATATATATATAACGTGTATAATATATATATATACTAAATTATACTAAATATATATAGTATATATAATAACTAAGAAAGTATAATTATACATATTATTATGTATATACATTATATAATAAATATATATGAAATTTGATTCAATATCAAATTGACTATTGAATTTCAATTTGACTATTTTACTAGACTATTTTACTAGATTAGTAAAGTATAGTTAATACTAAACAAATTCGTTATATAAATTTAATTTTAGATATTTTTAGATATTTATATATTGATTTGAATATCAATTTATTTTGTTAGACAATTTTCATTCACACACCCGACTCGTATGATTATAATCTTTGCTTTGAAACGAAAATTGAAGTCTCTTGGCTTTTTCTTATGAGCAGATTTATAAAAATATTGATTCTTCCAATTTTAGTAAACCACTGCTTCGTCTGGTGTCTACAATATAACTATTACTTCTATACCAGATTGAAAATTTTTGATGTTCAAACCTGGACTGTTATAGATTAAATGTCACATTCAGTCAAAATTTATGATACATGTATAGGGTGTACTCAATGTGTACGAGCTTGCCCTACGGATGTGTTGGAAATGATACCGTGGGACGGATGTAAAGCTAAGCAAATAGCTTCCGCACCAAGAACCGAAGACTGTGTAGGTTGTAAGAGATGTGAATCCGCTTGCCCAACGGATTTTTTGAGTGTCCGTGTTTATTTATGGCATGAAACAACTCGCAGCATGGGGCTATCTTATTGATACGTTACAAAAAAAAATACACTTGAATTATTTGATTCCTCTTTACCGACAAAAGCCCGTATTCATAATAGAATAATATATTCTATTAAGTACGGGCTTTTGTGGTCAAAAACGTATCTTGTCTTTATCACGAATAATTTTCCTTGGCTAACAATACTTGTTGTTTTACCGATATTCGTTGGCTCTTACATCTTATTTCTTCCTCATAGAGGAAATAAGGTGTTTAAGTGGTATGCTATATGTATTTGCTTGTTAGAACTCCTTTTAATGACCCACATTTTCTGTCATCATTTCCAATTGGACGATCCATTAATCCAATTGGAAGAAGATTTTAAATGGATAGATATTTTGGATTTTCACTGGAGACTGGGAATCGATGGACTTTCCATAGGACCCATTTTACTGACAGGATTTATCACCAGTTTAGCTACTTTAGCAGCTTGGCCAGTTACTAAAAATTCACACTTGTTCTATTTCCTCATGCTAGCAATGTACAGCGGTCAAATAGGACCATTTTCTTCTCGAGACCTTTTACTTTTTTTTATGATGTGGGAGTTAGAATTAATTCCTGTTTATTTACTTTTATCCATGTGGGGAGGAAAGAAACGTCTCTATTCGGCGACAAAGTTTATTTTGTACACGGCGGGGGGCTCCATTTTTCTTTTAATAGGAGTTCTGGGTATGGGTTTATATGGTTCTAATGAACCCACATTAGATTTTGGAAAATTAGCTAATCAATCATATCCTGTGGCATTGGAAATAATATTATATTTTGGATTCCTTATTGCTTATGCCGTCAAATTGCCGATTATACCTCTACATACTTGGTTACCCGATACCCATGGAGAAGCACATTACAGTACATGTATGCTTCTAGCTGGAATCTTATTAAAAATGGGAGCATATGGACTTATTCGAATCAATATGGAATTATTATCCCACGCTCATTCCATATTTTCTCCCTGGTTGGTAATAGTAGGAACTATTCAAATAATCTATGCTGCTTCGACCTCTCTCGGCCAACGGAATTTGAAAAAGAGAATAGCCTATTCTTCTGTATCTCACATGGGTTTTACAATTATAGGAATTGGTTCCATAACCGGAATCGGGCTCAATGGTGCTATTTTACAAATACTCTCTCATGGATTTATTGGTGCTGCACTTTTTTTCTTGACGGGAACGACTTGTGATAGAATAGGTTTTGTTTATCTCGACGAGATGGGGGGGATATCGATCCCAATGCCAAAACTTTTTACCATGTTCAGTAGTTTTTCGATGGCTTCTCTTGCATTGCCAGGAATGAGTGGTTTTGTTGCAGAATCATTAGTTTTTTTTGGAATAATTACTAGTAAAAAATTTCTTTTAATGCCAAAAATACTAATTACTTTTGTAATGGCAATAGGAATGATATTAACTCCTATTTATTTATTATCTATGTTACGTCAAATGTTCTATGGATACAAGTTATTTCATGTTAAAAATTCCAATTTTTTTGATTCTGGACCACGAGAACTATTTGTTTCAATCTGTATCTTTCTACCCATACTAGGGACTGGTATTTATCCCGATTTCATTCTTTCGTTATCAGTTGATAGGGTACAAGCTATACTATCTAATTATTTTTATCGATAGTCTTTTATTAATAATAAGGAAATATAATTCTTTTGTCTTTTTATTTTCCGCTTTAAAACGCCGAATAATGCAAAAGAATAAAATAAAATGAATTAAAAATCTCAATTTAAATCAGATACATGTCGAGTTTTTTAGAACCCTTTGAACCATTCCTTGTTCAAAGGGTTCTAAAAAACTTGCACAAAGAAAGAACTTTCACTATATATAAATATAAGGATGATGTTTTGTTCTTATATGTACTCGTTTTTTTATGTAGTTTATTCAATTATTTATTTGTGTATTTTATTCAAGTAGATGTTAATGTGAATGAACCATAACTATGTAGACCTACCCCTAATAGATTGATTCCAAAATAGCATATCCAAATTATAAAGAATCCCATAGAAGCCACAAGTGCTGAATTTGTACCCTGCAAACTTTGATTTGTTCTAGTTCTAGTATGTAAATAAATTGCGAATATGATCCAAGTAATAAATGCCCAAGTTTCCTTGGGGTCCCAACTCCAATATGATCCCCATGCTTCATTAGCCCATACTGCTCCACAAATAATTCCTATGGTTAAAAAGGTAAACCCTAAACTAATGACGCGGTAACTCAAATAATCCAAACGTTGAGTTAATTGATATTTATAATAATTTCGAAATGAAAGAAAAGAAGTGTTTTTATAAACACTTCTTTTTTCATTCCAATAGTTAATTTTACCAAAGAAAAATTTCTTAATTAAGAAATTTTTGACTTTACCATTACAAAAAATATTGATGTTTTTTCGAAATGTAATAACTAGAAGAGCGACTGATAATAATGATCCACATAAAAGAGCAGCATAGCTTAATAACATCATACTTACGTGCATCATTAACCACTGAGATTGTAGAGCGGGTACTAATATTACGGATTGGTGCATTTCAGTTAAAAGACCCGACGTGGCAAAGCCTTGTGTGAAAATAGTACTTGATGCAGTTATTGTGTTTAAATCATTTTTATGATTCCCCGTCTTGGAAATGGTATGAATAATGGATAAACTACACGAAAGGAAAATTAATGACTCATATAAATTACTTAAGGGAAAATGCCCCGAAGAAATCCAACGAGAAACCAATAATCCCGTTATAGAGAAAAAAGTAGCTATCATTCCTTTTTCTGATGAATCAGGCAATCCTACGCTTTCGTGGACAAAAAAGGTCATAAAATAAATCGTAATTGTTATTACGATTATCGAAAAAGAGATATGAGTCAATATATGTTCAACAATTGTAAATATCATAAAAAAGACTCCCATTATAGAATTGAAATCGAAATCGAGAATTGAATACATTAAAGGATCCATTGTGTCTATTTTAGAAGATTTTTTTGATAGAATCGGATGCCGCCACTCGGACTCGAACCGAGATGCTCTAGCACTGCTTCCTAAGAGCAGCGTGTCTACCAATTTCACCATGGCGGCTTACTTGAAATAATAATAGTAAATTTATGTTGAATCGTCGAGATTCAATATAGTTTATAAAACAAAACATTAGAATCGATGAATCTTTATTCATTGAAATTTATATGATAATTTTCATATTTATTAAATAAACAATAAAATAATCTTTAGTTAGTATCATATTGTTGTAAATTCGGTTTTAATAATGAACTCTGGCATACTAAAAACTAAGTTTTCAAAAAAGCAGTTGAAACTCCATAGTTTTAGACTGAGCTATAGAACCGGGAATTGTTCGTTTTCTTTTTTTAGATTCGTTTTATTTATCCGATGTTATTTTATGGATTCAAACAAAACGAAAAAAAAAAAAGAAATGTATTTTTTAATGAAGAAAATGAAATAACTAGGTTTTCCATGTATAACAATTTGATTACTAAATCATAAGAATTTATCATTGTCTAACGATTTAGATACCTTCGTATTATTTTATTATTATAAACGTATTAATATCTTTCATTATTTTATTTCATTATATCATAATTTTATTTCATTATATATATATAATGATATGATATATAATGAATGGTAAGATTTACCAAATTCATTAGGTTTTTAGTTAAGCATATAACAAATAAAACAACAAAATTTTCATTTATATTACAATCATACTCTACTTTTCACAATAGAAATTTTTTTTTTTTCCATTGTGAAAAGTAGATAGAAAAAAACTCCAAACCCAATATACACACCCTTATTCTACATATCACATCCACATACCTTATATATCACATATATCACAGCAACTAGTTCTAACTGATCCTGTTTGATATTGAATAGTGAGGAGTTCAATACACTAATTAATGTTAATCATTATATCTTAAAATATTTGACGTTTTCGGGGTATGTCAATTCCGATTATTCCACGACTTTATTATTTGTTTGCTGTACAAAAAAACTTTTTGAACGTCCGGTAGAAACCGATTTAGCTAAAGAAAAAGCCTTTACTGCAGCTAAATTTCCTTTTTTCTTCCAAATATTTTTACGAATACGTTTTTTTGACATAGAAGTACGTTTTTTGGGGACTGCCATTAAAAAAACGGGTTACTTATTTTTATCATTGTATGTGAAAGACATGTATTGTTTAAAATGAATTGTTCCTTTCCTTTTAGCCCTTATCCATATTTATTCCGTAGTAAAAGTAAAATAGTAAAAAAACATTGAATTTTTCAATTAAAAAAACCTATGAAAACATAAACATATAATAAAATTTATATTAATAAATTGAAACATACACATTAATTTAAATAAAATTTCAAAAGTATATATATGGATCATAGTAATTATGCATATGTATACATACCCTATGACATATATAGTATCGCTAAGAAAAAAAGTACAAGAAAGGAAGGAATTTTTTTTTTTTTTTTATTATTATTAATTGATTAAGGTAAGAATGCCATACTTGTAATTGAAATTACAATTCGAATTAGTAGTTAATCTGTTAACTAAGATATTTGATTACCTAATAACAATAACCTTATTCATTTCCAAATTTAAATTTTAAATATGGATCGTACTATCTATATTCGAATTAAGTATTCCTTTTGGTATAACTCTTTTTCCTTAATACACTATATTATATAATATGCCTATAAATTACCAGGATGGAATATTGTATTATTCCAGTTTTTAGTAGAATGATTCAAAATTTTATTTTTTATTATGGAACATACATATCAATATGCATGGATAATAACTTTTCTTCCACTTCCGGTTACTATGTCAATAGGATTTGGGCTTCTACTTATTCCGACAGCAACAAAAAATATTCGTCGTATATGGGCTTTTCCTAGTATTTTTTTCTTAAGTATAGCTATGGTATTTTCATCCAATTTCTCTATTCAAGAAATAAATGGAAGTTCCATCTATCAATATCTATGGTCTTGGACCATCAATAATGATTTTTCCTTAGAGTTCGGATATTTAATCGATCCACTTAGTTCGATTATGTCAATACTAATTACTACTGTTGGAATCATGGTTTTTATTTATAGTGACAATTATATGTCCCATGATCAAGGATATTTAAGATTTTTTGCTTATATGAGTTTTTTCAATGCTTCTATGTTGGGATTAGTTACCAGTTCCAATTTGATAAAAATTTATGTTTTTTGGGAACTAGTGGGAATGTGCTCTTATTTATTAATAGGATTTTGGTTCACACGACCGACTGCAGCAAGTGCTTGTCAAAAAGCTTTCGTAACTAATCGTGTAGGGGATTTTGGTTTATTATTAGGAATCTTAGGTTTTTATTGGATAACAGGTAGTTTTGAATTTCGGGATTTGTTCGAAATAACTAATAACTTGATATACAATAATGGGGTCAGTTCTTCGTTTGCTACTTTGTGTGCCTTTTTATTATTCCTCGGTGCAATTGCTAAATCTGCGCAATTCCCCCTTCATGTATGGTTACCTGATGCAATGGAAGGACCTACTCCTATCTCGGCTCTTATACACGCTGCTACCATGGTAGCAGCGGGAATTTTTCTTGTAGCTCGACTTCTTCCTCTTTTCATATCCATACCTTACATAATGAATATTATTTCTTTAATAGGTGTAATAACAGTACTATTAGGAGCTACCTTGGCTCTTGCTCAAACAGATATAAAAAGAAGTTTAGCCTATTCTACAATGTCTCAATTGGGTTATATTATGTTAGCTCTAGGTTTAGGTTCTTATCGAGCTGCTTTATTCCATTTGATCACTCATGCCTATTCTAAAGCTTTATTATTTTTGGGATCTGGGGCCATTATTCATTCAATGGAACCTGTTGTTGGATATTCACCAGAAAAAAGTCAGAATATGATTCTTATGGGCGGTTTAAAAAGATATGTTCCAATTACAAGAACTACTTTTTTAGTGGGTACACTTTCTATTTGTGGTATTCCACCTCTTGCTTGTTTTTGGTCCAAAGATGAAATTCTTAATGAGAGTTGGTTGTATTCACCAATTTTTGCAATAATAGCTTGTTTCACAGCAGGATTAACTGCATTTTATATGTTTCGCGTTTATTTACTTACTTTTGATGGGCATTTGCGCATAAATTGTAAAAATTACAGTAGCACCAATAATAGTTCGTTCCATTCAATATCTCTATGGGGAAAAGAAGTACCAAAAGAAGTTAATAGAAATTTTCTTTTATCAAAAATGGAAAATATGGTGTTACTTTTCTCAAAGGATAGATATAAAATATCTAGTAATCTAAAAAAAAGAAGACCATATTCTTTCGAAAAAAAGTACACTTATATTTCTATGTATCCTCACGAATCGGACAATACTATGCTATTTCCTCTGTTTGTTTTGGTACTATTTACTTTGTTTGTTGGAACAATAGGCATTCATTTTGATTATGGAATAATATATTTTGATATATTATCAAAATGGTTAACTCCATCGACAAATCTTTTACACCCAAATGCGAGTTATTCTGTGGATTGGTATGAATTTTTGACAAATGCAATTTTTTCGGTAAGTATAGCGATTTTTGGACTATTAATAGCATATGTTTTATATGGGTCTGCTTATTCATTGTTCCAGAATTTGGAATTAATTAATTCCTTTATAAAAGGAGGTCCTAAAAGAATTTTCTTGGACAAAATAAAAAATGGAATATATAATTGGTCCTATAATTGTGGTTATATAGATATTTTTTATACTAGAGTTTTTACTGTGGGTATAAGGGGATTAACTAAACTAACTCAGTTTTTTGATAGAAATATAATTGATGGAATTATAAATGGGGTTGTTGTTGCAAGTTTATTTATAGGGGAAGGAGTCAAATCTATGGGAGGTGGACGAATTTCTTCTTATCTATTTTTGTATTTATTTTATGCATCGATATTTTTATTCGTTTTTTTATTCTTTCTTTTATAATTTATTTTTAATATATTGCTTTTTAAATTTTTCTTTTTTATTCGGCCATAAATACACTGTATAGAAATTTTCTTTTTTGTAATGAATTGATCGGTCTTTTTCTTTTTTATATGAAGAAAATTTCATTGATTCTTTATTGTTAATCGTACAATTTTTATTGATTTTTTTTCGCCATTTTTTCGCTACTAATACTAATCGAGACCATTTGCTCTGAGATAAATTGTATGCATAATTACCCTTTAACCAGTTTTTCCATTCATTCATTCCAGGCTTCTTTATTTTCTTATACTTATACCTTGATTTGGAGTTCAATATTCCTCGGGTTATAGAATAATACTTATTCTTGTCCTTAATAAAAGGATGGGTACCGCGATATTGAAGTACAGATCTAAAGTGATGGTTGTTAAGTAATTGGGTTTGTGATATTTTGTAAAATACATATGCTTGGGACAAGGAAGATAAATCGTAATAAGTATTTAAATTATTACTAGGATTAGAAAAGTCCTTTTCTTTTTCTATAGTCGAAATAAAGTTCATTGTATGTTGATCTGTTTCATCAATTCCTTCTTGATTTCTTTCATCGTTGTAAATGGATTCATTGATAATTTTTTTTGTTGAAAGTTGTGCATTGACCTTCGAAATGCTAACCATACATAGCAGGATATCCATGTATATTTTTTCAATGAAAGATTTCATAAAATAATGTGATTTGCATATTAATCGAGTATTTATTCTTTTGAATATCCGCCAAATATCTTTCTTTAATTCTGGTCTTTTATCATCATAGGCTGGAACTATTTTTTTCTTTTCTTTTGCGATTTCTTCTATTTGATTCCTGATTATGATTGTCTTATCAGCAAGATCTTTCATTTCATTTTCTATGAATAAAAAATTTGTCCAATTCATAGATTGAATTTGCATGGTCGATTCAGGAATAATCTTATTATTATCTTTTGAATCTTTTGCATTTTCATTTGGTTCATATACTTTCACCTTCTTGAATTCAAATAAATAAATTGGGTTTACTTTTTCAAGTTTATTCATTATTCGTTTTAGAACTGGAAAAATTTTGATAACCCATGGTTTTGAAACTTTGACTTTTAGAGGTAGAAAATAATTCTTTTTCACTTTTCGAATATTTTTTTTGAGTTCTTTATATATGGGTTCAAAAAAAGAAGGTAGGGTTCGGGCAGGACCAAAAGGAAGTTCTGTTTCCGTTCCCCAAACTGTTAAAAAACTAGAATTTTCTTGTTTT